TTTAACTTTAACCTACTTTAACTTTATATCTAATTGAATGTCTAATTGAATGAGATTTCTTATAGATATTCATTCGGTTTTTCTTGGATTAAACAAAAGAGAGTAATTACATGAGTTTCAAACTTTCATTTTAATTTAATTAATATATTTTTAATTAATATATTAATTAATATAATAAGTTTTATCTTTTCTCCTACCTTCAGAAAAAAAGGCATGTCCACTGTTAGCAGATATTAGAATTTTCTGAAAGGTAACTATCCCGCTTTCATATAAAAATTTATATAGAATCTTTGAAAAAGACTTTTTTCATACTTCATAAAACAGAAAAAGACTTACTGTCTTTAGGATCTGATGCTACACCGCTGCTCAATACCTTAGGGGATCCACTCTATTACATAAGTAGATTCCTAAGATTTATCTCATATTATGATATAAATAAACAGCTCTTGTTGTATCGGTCCAAAACCTTTCCAATTGATCTTTACGGTGCTTCCTCTATCAATTAAATCTTTTTTTATCCATAGAAAGAAAGTATTTAGGCATATCTAGTCTTCACTTCATATTTCGATCCGTGAAGTTTATTTATTTGCTACAGCTGATAAAAAATCGTTTTGGACGATGCTTATGTAGAAAGCCCTTTTTTTTTTGTTTCTAGTATTTCATTGACTAGCTGTTCGTTCTTTTTTTCTATAGTGGAGATAGTCGCACGTAATGACAGATCACAGCCATATTATTAAAAGCTTGTGGTAAAAAGGGGTTTCGTTCTAATGCCCGAAAATAATATTCTAAAGCTTTGGTATGTTCCCCATTACTTGTGTGGATAAGGCCTATATTATAGAGTATATAACTTCGATCATAGGGGTCAATTTCTAGTCGCATAGCTTCATAATAATTCTGTAATGCTTCCGCATAATTTCCTTCAGATTGAGCCGACATCCGTTACGGTCGTCATTCGCTTTAACGAATTCTCCGTTTCAGAACCGTATGTGAGATTTTCATCTCATACGGCTCCTCCCTTAGGTGCATAATGAAAATAATAAATATATGGAAAAATTTGATGTCATTATGAACTAAGCGGGGCTAATGTTTTTACAAGAAATCCCTAGCCAACCTTCTTGTAAAAGATCTTTTCTTACTACCAAGTGGGTTCATACTAGATAAAAATAAAAAAGGAAACTCTAACAATTTCTTTGTTCTCAACGCCCCTAAATTTCCAGGAATTAGTCACTTCAACAGTCTTCAATGGTTATACGGGTATCCAAAGTACGGACGAGATGGATGTTTATTGTTCCAACCATTTTAATTAGTCCCAATCCCAAAGAAGAAGAAGAAAGAAAAGGAATCATTTTGAAGAAAGTTTTCGTGTTGTTGATTTCTCGGCGTAGTGCTTCTTCCCCTGTGCCTCCTATTCGTATATTGTATTAGTCTAGTAGGATTGATCTGTAATACGGGAACCATAGGTAAAAAACCTTTTGCTCAATACTAGAATTCACAATTGAAGCATCTAAGGCTGCATTAATCGTGGATACATGACAGAAGGGATTGCTTTTTTTATATTATAAACTTCACCTTCAAAAGCGTAGATTTTTTTCAATACTCGTTTTTTTTCTATTCCAAATCGGTGAGAAATAAAAAAAAAATAATGATAATCAAATCGCACCATCTCTGTAATAAGTAAATGCCTCTTTTTCTCCGGAAGTTGTCGGAATGACTCGTAATAAGATATCGGCTACAATTGTAAAGGTTTTATCAATAAAATTTCCATTTATACGCGATCTTGGCATAGGTAGTAATCCATTCTATAACTCTTTTTATTTCCTTTACCTTTTCTTTTGTGAGAAAATTTTCTCACAAACAAAGGAATTTTATAGTACGAACTAACATAAAAGCGGACTCGTTTTTTATAAAAAAATATTCTATCTACTTCCAATTTTTTCCGGTCAAAAAAGGTATCTATTAACCATAATCTAAAAAACGATGAATAACTCGCTATTCACCCAGGTACTCAGTCATAATCCTGATGTCGGAGAGATGGCCGAGTGGTTGAAGGCGTAACATTGGAACTGTTATGTAGACTTTTGTTTACCGAGGGTTCGAATCCCTCTCTTTCCGTACTTTCAACTAATTCACCAATCTTACGTGATTGACCACAATGTATCAAATCAAATAAAAAAGAATAGATATAAAATCTACATTTTTTTTATATGGAAAATGCTGGGAAGAGCAAACAAGGGATCCAAACCTCCCTACCAATCTATGATACATGAATAGGAAAAAGATTACCCGACAAAATCCCTTACCTTGTGACTTTTGATTTTTAATCAAAAAAGAAGGGCAAAGGGGAGTTATCCGAACTCTTGTTTTTATTTATTTTTTTTTTACTTAACTTAGGTTTTTTAAGTCTGTCGAGAGTAATATTCTACGACAAGCAATTCATTTATTTTCAAACCGACGCATTTCCTATCTATTATTTGATTGACTAACCCTTCATATTGGAATGTGTGAAGAGTCAGATGGTTTGGCAATTCCTCGGGGGCAGATGACTCAAGAAGATTTTGAACCAAAGTTCTAGAGTTTTGTTCATCCTTCACTGTAATAATATCTCGGGGTTTGCAGCGATAACTTGGTATATCAACTATACGACCATTAACTAAAATATGTCCGTGGTTAACTAATTGGCGCGCTTGAGGAATAGTAAAAGCCATCCCCAACCGAAAAAGGATGTTATCCAAACGCATTTCAAGTAATTGTAATAAAACTTGACCCGTTGACCCCTTGGCTTTTCCGGCGATACGAACATATTTAAGTAATTGGCGTTCTGTAAGACCATAATGAAAACGCAATTTTTGTTTTTCTTCTAAACGAATACGATATTGAGATTTTTTTCCGGAGCGTGCTTGGTTTCTAAGATCGCTTCCTGCCCTAGGCCTTTTACTAGTTAGTCCCGGTAAAGCCCCCAGACGGCGTATTTTTTTAAAACGAGGCCCTCGGTAACGTGACATAAAGACTCCTTTTTTTATTGAAATTGTACAAAACTAAACAAAATTAAAACTGAACTAAATGATAATGATAAATGACGTAAAATCCACTCCAATAAACTATTGGAATACAAAGAGTCAGAAGATATATTCTCTCAATATACAGATTTTTTTTATTGTATATACAATATATATAAATCAAATAAATCACAAAAATTTTCCTTTATTTTCTTGATTTATTTTGCAAAGATCTAACCCTTTTACCCAATATATATTCCTAATATGGAAATGGAAGTTTATATGACATAATATAAATGGCGTGGTAACTCTTGGAAAAAGGTGAAAGAAGTCTTTTCAATCTTCTTTGATTTTGAAAGGACATTAAAAATCATGTAAAAAAACGAAAAAATATGGAAAAGCCGGCTATCGGAATCGAACCGATGACCATCGCATTACAAATGCGATGCTCTAACCTCTGAGCTAAGCGGGCTAAAATAAAATAGTGCATACAAATTCACTAAACTACTAGATCGTATCAATTAACTATTCTATTCATATTTTTCCTTATCTATTTAGAATTCATCATATTATAGATATTCTAGAACAGAATATAGCTCAAATAAATAGTGACTATCAGTAAATAAATAAAACATAACCTTAATGAATTAATAGAATATAGCAATATATCGACTTTCTAATTTTGATTTCATTAGTTTCTAAATAAGAAAATTTGAATTAGACCGGCAAGCTTTTTTTTTAAGTTAAATGATATCTGATTTGAAATTCTTGTTTTTTTGTTCTAACCTCATGCTATTATTATTATTTTATACTTTTTATCTTTTTATTTTATAGAATTATTAGAATTAATATTCGAAATTAATATTCGAATAGAATTTTTTCGAATTATTCGAATTTCAAATCTACTAAGTAGACTTATAATCTTTTTCCATTGCACATTGTAGAATTCTAAGTTTCAATAATGATCATAAATTTCTTTTCATGGAAGTAAAAAAAAACGAATCGACCGTTCGACTATTTCTTCAAATTTAAGACAAAGATGAGAAAAGGAAGAACATATATATGTTCTGTAATATATAACCATATTGAATTGCAAATACAAAAATGATAGAATCTTTGTTGATTAGACTAAATCAATATGGATGGGGCTAAAAAAAATGAAAGAAGATACCAAAGAAATAAAATAAGTATCTATATGTAATGAATTCCAAGGTTTCGGCATAAGAAAAAGTGGAAAGACATCATAATGAGATCCTAATCTCAAAACAAAAAAGGGGATATGGCGGAATTGGTAGACGCTACGGACTTAATTGGATTGAGCCTTGGTATGGAAACCTACTAAGTGATAACTTTCAAATTCAGAGAAACCCTGGAATTAACAATGGGCAATCCTGAGCCAAATCCTGGTTTACGCGAACAAACCAGAGTTTAGAAAGCGAGAAAAAAGGGATAGGTGCAGAGACTCAATGGAAGCTGTTCTAACAAATGGAGTTCACTACCTTGTGTTGATCAAATGATTCACTTCATAGTCTGATCGATTCTTGGTGGAACTTATTAATCGGACGAGAATAAAGATAGAGTCCCATTCTACATGTCAATACTGACAACAATGAAATTTATAGTAAGATGAAAATCCGTTGACTTTTAAAATCGTGAGGGTTCAAGTCCCTCTATCCCCAACCCTACTCCCCAAAAAAGTCTGTTTGCCACCTTACCTTTTTTTTAGTTATTCAAGAATTCATTATCTTTTTTCATTCATCCGACGCTTTTACAAACTATAATTTATTTTCTTATTATATACAAGCCTTGTGGGATATATCATAGACGTACAAATGAGAAAGAAATATCGATTTGAATTATTTAGAATCTATATCATTTTTCATTTTAAAACTTAGAAAATCTTCTTTTCGAAGATCCAAGAAATTCCCGGTCCAAAACTTTTTTCATTTACTACTTTTGCGTTTCTTTTAATTGACATAAACCTAAGTCATCTAGTAAAATGAG